AGCAAAAAAAAATTACAGTCTTCTTTTTTTGTTTAAGAAAAAATCTGCAATTCTATAAGGTTGAATAAAAATTTCCATCAAAACTCCTTTGATATAATTGCTATGCTTAGTGTGTGACTCGTTAGTTTAGGATTCGATTAGACTAAGAAAAAAAAATAAAAAAGAACTTACCTATAAGAGCAACTAATAACTATAGCATTAATAAATAACCTAAGCAACTCATTGCTTCGCATTATCTGGATCCAAAAAAATAAGTCAAGATATGATAGACTGATCATATAATTGTAGCAACTGAATTTTTTTTACAAAAAAAAGAATAACGAAATATTATTATAAGTTATCAAAGGTAATCGAAAAGTATGCGGATAAATGGAAGGATGAAAGAAAGAGAGAAAAAATTAAATATTAATGATCTATTATTCCAATTTGGAAAGTCTATGAGGTCACTGTAATAAAAACAATGTAATAAAGCATGAATACAGATTCATTCATAATAATTAAATAAATCTGTTCGTTCTGAAAACAAAAAATTAAGAGCCTTGAGCCAATAAAAACTGAGAAAATTGACTCAAAAATAAATTAAAAAATAAAATTCAAAATTTCAGGTAAGAGCTCCATTGTAGAATTCGGGCCTAATGATTAATCAAGAGGCGATGGGAACGACGGAACCCATGAATATATAGGACTCAATTGAAAAATAAATCTTAGTAATTCATTGGACAGGACGGCGGAATAAACCATAAACTTTATTATCTATTCTGATTTTTATTCTGAGACCTCGTGGGATAAACATCAAACTTAAATAGATATTGAAAGAGTAAATATTCGCCGGCGAATATTTTTTTTTTTCAAATAAAAAAAGTAATAAAAAACGAAAAAAAAAAATGAAAAAGATAAAAGAAAATAAGGATTTTGTTAGAATATTATATTCTAACTCTAACAAAAACGACATTCGAGATAATGATATTACATTATTTTTAAATAAATATAAATAGAATTCATCTTGGATTCCATTTTGAAAAAGACATACACAAATTTAGAAGAGATCAGATTAAATTTCAAAAAAGACCATGATTAATAGGATTCATCATTAACTACATCTATATCTTAATACAAGCTTTTTTAGTACTTTTATTCGCGAGGAGCTGGATGAGAAGAAACTCTCACGTTCAGTTCTGTAGTAGAGATGGAATTTATAATTTAGAAAAAAAAACCCATCAACTATAACCCAAAAAGAACCAGATTTCGTAAACAACATCGAGGAAGACTAAAAGGAATATCTTCTCGTGGGAATCGTATTTGTTTTGGCAGATACGCTCTTCAAACACTTGAACCCGCTTGGATCACATCTAGACAAATAGAAGCAGGGCGACGAGCAATGTCAAGAAATGTACGACGTGGGGGAAAAATTTGGGTACGTATATTTCCAGACAAACCAGTTACAGTAAGACCGGCGGAAACGCGTATGGGTTCTGGGAAAGGATCCCCAGAGTATTGGGTAGCTGTGGTTAAACCAGGTAAAATCCTTTATGAAATGGGTGGTGTACCCGAAAATATAGCCAGAAAAGCTATTTCAATAGCGGCATCCAAAATGCCTATAAAAACCCAATTCATTATTTCTGAATAGGAATATAGAATGAAAAAGCTAAATAACATTTAAGAATAAAAAGATTATCGGTTTTATTTTTTTGACAAACAATATTTTTTTACTTCGTCCTTTGTATTAAAAGAAGAGATAGAAAAAAATGATATGATTCAACCACAAACCTATTTGAATGTAGCAGACAACAGCGGGGCTCGAGAATTGATGTGTATTCGAATAATAGGAGCTAGTAATCGCCGATATGCTCATATTGGTGACGTTATTGTTGCTGTAATCAAGGAAGCAATACCAAATACTCCTCTAGAAAGATCAGAAGTGATCAGAGCAGTAATTGTACGTACTTGTAAAGAACTCAAACGTAACAATGGGACGATAATACGATATGATGACAACGCCGCAGTTGTCATTGATCAAGAAGGGAATCCAAAAGGAACTCGAGTTTTTGGGGCGATCCCACGGGAATTGAGACAATTAAACTTTACTAAAATAGTTTCATTAGCTCCTGAGGTCTTATAAGACCTAAATAGCGATAGTTAGTATAGGATAAAAAAAATGGTATTGAAATAAAATTAATTAATCGATTGTGTATCACGCATATACCCTTAATAATAAAATATTAAAAATTTAATTCATATATTAATATATAATTCGCCTATATCTATATATAAATAAAAGAAAAAGAACATGTTGATTATATCAAAATTATAGAACAATAAGGAATTTTAACTTATCATGGGGAAAGACACTATTGCTGATATAATAACCTCTATACGAAATGCTGACATGAATAGAAAAGGAACAGTTCGGATAGGGTCGACTAACATCACCGAAAGCATTGTTAAAATACTTTTACGGGAGGGTTTTATCGAAAACGTAAGGAAACATCGTGAAAACAATCAATATTTTTTGATTTTAACCCTAAAACATAGACGAAATAAGAAAGAATCCTATAAAACTATTTTAAATTTAAAGAGAATAAGTCGACCGGGCCTACGAATCTATTCTAACTCTCAACGAATTCCACGAATTTTAGGCGGAATAGGAATTGTAATCCTTTCGACTTCTCAAGGTATAATGACAGACCGAGAAGCTAGACTAAAAAGAATCGGTGGAGAAATTTTGTGTTATATATGGTAATTCTTCTAATATAAAAATTGGATATCCGGAATTTACCATTTGTGAAAAAATGGGGTTGTGTAATAACACCCCTGCTAAAAATAAAATTTTTAGCAAGTTCTTAGGTACTTAGGTATAAGTTAATCAGGGGACATCCGCTTTCTGGACTCCATAACAAGGATTTAAAAGAGTAAGTGGTTTTTTTCAATTTCAACATTCCTTTCACGAAGATAAATTAAAGATTTAAAAATATCAAGAAACCTTTTTTCGTCCAACAAAACAATAAGTATATTCACAGAATTAAGGAATAATAACTATGAAAATAAGGGCTTCCGTTCGTAAAATTTGTGAAAAGTGTCGACTAATCCGTAGGAGGGGACGAATTATAGTAATTTGTTCCAACCCGAGGCATAAACAAAGACAAGGATAATCTTACTAAAGGAAATAAAATAAAGGGCACTTCCAAGGAGCTGGCAAAAAAGTCCGTTTTGACATGAAATGGATATATCCATATATTTCTTGTGAAATGAAAAAATATGGCAAAACCTATATTAAGAATTGGTTCACGTAAAAATACACGTAGTGGTTCACGTAAAAATGTACGTAGAATACCAAAGGGAGTTATTCATGTTCAAGCAAGTTTCAACAATACCATTGTGACCGTTACAGATGTACGGGGCCGGGTTATTTCTTGGTCCTCCGCGGGTACTTGTGGATTCAGGGGTACAAGAAGAGGAACACCTTTTGCTGCTCAAACCGCAGCAGGAAATGCTATTCGAGCAGTAGTGGATCAAGGTATGCAACGAGCTGAGGTAAGGATAAAAGGTCCTGGACTGGGAAGAGATGCAGCATTACGAGCTATTCGTAGAAGCGGTATACTTTTAAGTTTCGTACGAGATGTAACCCCTATGCCACATAATGGTTGTAGACCCCCTAAAAAACGACGTGTATAGAACTAAATAAAAGCTGAAAGGGTTTCCAAGAGAAATAAACGATTCAATGATCTGATCAAATAAAATTACTATGGTTCGAGAGAAAGTCAAAGTATCTACTCGGACACTACAGTGGAAGTGTGTTGAATCAAGAAGAGACAGTAAGCGTCTTTATTATGGACGCTTTATTCTGTCTCCACTTATGAAAGGTCAAGCCGACACAATAGGCATTGCGATGCGAAGAGCTTTACTTGGCGAAATAGAAGGAACATGTATTACACGTGCAAAATCTGAGAACATACCACATGACTATTCTAACATAGTAGGTATTCAAGAATCAGTACATGAAATTTTAATGAATTTGAACGAGATTGTATTAAGAAGTAATCTATACGGAACGCGCAACGCGCTTATTTGTGTCAAAGGTCCCGGATATATAACTGCTCGAGACATAATTTTACCGCCCTCTGTGGAAATAGTTGATAATACACAGCATATAGCTACCTTAACGGAACCAATAGATTTGTGTATTGGATTAAAAATCGAGAGGAATCGCGGATATAGCCTAAAAATGTCAAATAACTTTGAAGACAGAAGTTATCCTATAGATGCAGTATTCATGCCTGTTCAAAACGCGAATCATAGTATTCATTCTTATGGGAATGGGAATGAAAAACAAGAGATTCTTTTTATAGAAATATGGACAAATGGAAGTTTAACTCCTAAAGAAGCACTTCATGAAGCCTCCCGGAATTTGATTAATTTATTTATTCCTTTTCTACATGTAGAAGAAGAAACGTTCTATTTAGAGAACAATCAACATCAAGTTACTTTACCCCTTTTTCCTTTTCATAATAGATTAGTTAACCTAAGAAAAAAAAAAAAAGAACTAGCATTTCAATATATTTTTATTGACCAGTTAGAATTGCCTCCCAGAATCTATAATTGTCTCAAAAAGTCCAATATACATACATTATTGGACCTTTTGAATAACAGTCAAGAAGACCTTATAAAAATTGAACATTTTCACATAGAAGATCTAAAAAAGATATTAGACATTCTAGAAAAAGAATAGAAAAAGCATTAAAAAAAATTACTAAAAAGTAAATTTGAAATAGAAATGGATTTTAAACCTGCAACGTAATTTCTATGTTCCAGTCGAACCCAATTTAATTAATTTAATTAATTAGATTTGTATCTAGGGAGAATTCATTTTGAAATGACTACTCCCTAGATACCCACGTCTTTTATTTTACAATTGAATAAATTTAATTAAAAAAGACCTAAAGTTAGAGATTTATCAATTGGTAATGTTGCTCCAATACCTAACCACAGGGCCACCACGGTGCCAATCAAAAAGACGGTTGTCGCTACTGGACGACGAAATGGATTTTGGAACTTATTAACATTTTCCAAAAAGGGTACGGTTAATAATCCCGCTGGGACTGAAGCCATTAAAAGAACACCTAATAATTTGTTAGGCACTGTACGAAGTATTTGAAATACAGGAAAGAAATACCATTCAGGTAATATTTCCAAAGGAGTTGCAAAAGGATCCGCAGGTTCACCAATCATTGATGGTTCTAAAACCGCTAAGCCCACGTTACAGGCAATGGTACCAAGAATTACTACTGGAAAAATATATAAAAGATCGTTGGGCCATGCGGGTTCTCCGTAATAATTATGACCCATACCTTTAGCTAATTTAGCTCGTAATACAGGATCATTCAAATCTGGTTTTTTTGTTATTGGGATAGGTGAATTCTTATTAATCCATCCCCCGGGGGAACCGGACATGATAATTTTTCATCATCCGGCTCGAGCAAGAATTACCCAAACTAAATTAATACATACAAAAAATATATATATATGTTATCCACAAGTATTTAATATGTAAAAAAAATTATCCAATTCCAAAGTTATTGCAACTAAAGATTGCCAGAAATTCCATTCTTACAGGTAAATGCTCAACACCCACGTAAGCTTAAAAATTTGATCATGATTAAGTGCTTCCTGGATCGTCTCATACCTTATCAATTCGTCCTTAATCTCAAAAATTATATCGAGATTTTTCAAAAACAAAGGATTTACTTGTTACTAATGGAGTCTACCCTCTACCCTTCATTAGATCCTGTATTCACTCCGATAGTATCATAAATCGAGTCGATGCAGAGGAAATGAATGCATTTACATACTATTAAATCTTTTTTTTAGTAAAAAAAGCTAAAAACATAATCAGGATTATGTTCCATCCCTTAATCTACTGGATTTTACGGAGCCCACTCATCCACGACATCGTCGGGTATGATCATAGAAAAGATTTTCTTCAAGTGAACCAGCCTATCCCCTGTATGGGGCTTACACAGTGGTTGGAACAAAGACACATTTGGTTGTGAATTCCAATGTAGCAGATAAAGTCATATTTCTGCACGGCCCGATCAATAGTTCAAGTCACACACTCCCATAATCCATTTTCTCTTCATAGAATTCCCTTCAACTTTTTATGTAAAAAAAATAATACAATACTGTGGAGTTGAAGGAAAATATCCAAATACATGTCTTATTTTTTTAATAATCCATATTTATAGCAATAAAATAGTCTCGTTCCTTCACCAAGTAATAAGATAAATGAGTAATTACAAATATCTAGAATCTATATTATTTATAAGGGACCAGAAATACCTTGCTTACGTATCATTAGGAAATGCATTAACATAAATACGGCCGTAAGAAGAGGTAATACAAAAGTGTGTAAACTATAAAAACGGGTCAAAGTGGATTGTCCAACACTAGCACTTCCGCGTAATAATTCTACAAGAGGCGATCCTATTACCGGAATAGCATCAGGTACACCTGTTACAATTTTGACTGCCCAATAACCAATTTGATCCCAAGGTAAAGAATAACCTGTTACACCAAAAGATGCGGTCAATACACCCAGAACCACACCAGTAACCCAAGTTAATTCGCGAGGTTTTTTAAAACCACCGGTGAGGTATACACGAAATACGTGCAGGATCATCATTAGGACCATCATACTTGCTGACCATCGATGAACTGATCGGATTAACCAACCAAAGTTAGCTTCAGTCATTATATATTGAACAGAAGCAAAAGCCTCAGTAACAGTTGGGCGGTAATAAAAAGTCATAGCAAATCCCGTAGCTACTTGTACTAAAAAACAAGTAAGAGTAATTCCTCCTAGACAATAAAATATGTTGACATGCGGAGGAACATATTTACTAGTTATATCATCTGCAATCGCCTGAATTTCAAGACGTTCTTCGAACCAATCATAAACTTTATTGAGATAGGTAAACCAAGGTTACTCCCCCTCCAAGAACTGTATATGAGAATTTCATCTCGTACAGCTCAAACAAAAAAAAGACCCAAATACTGATTGAAATGGATATGAAATATAAAGTTTTAAACTTTTCTCTCATTCAATATTATTTAAAGATATGAAAGAGTCAAAACGCGAAAGCTCTTCTTTGTGGTTAAACGCCAAAAAATCAAGTCAGCTCGTTCGTCTTTATGTTGTGTTGATCGTTACAGGCCTCTTGAATCTTCTAGATTACCTATCTTTTTTGTCTTTTTAATTTGGTATTTGTATGGAACGGGAATGCGTATTTTTTCTTGTTTTCTTTATTATTGATAGGAATTCTCTTGTTAAGACCCTACTTAACTAATCAATTAAAACCTCAGATTCATACGAGAACCACGATAATTCAATGAAACCTTCAAAATCCAAAGTTCACTGAGTGAGAACCGTTGGATCAAAACTTATTCAATCAAAAAAGAGCTATAATGACTAAAAACATAAAATACAAAGAAGCGCTTGTCCTTTGATCCAAATAAGAGTTTATTAAAAGTATAAAAATATTTTGATTTATTAAAGTTTATAAGATAGAACGGAAAGAAGTCCGGCTACGAGGTCTGAGTATTAAGTATGAATCATAGTTCGAATGCTTTGTGATCTATTGGATCTATTTCGTGCTCCAGATACTCGAATGAATATCCGACGAAGTAAAACCATCTTGATAAAGATGACAGACCCCACTCTCTGTACTATCCATAGGGTCAATTCTAACAAGTCACACACTCATATTCCGGAAATATACAATGCAGAAAAAGATTTCGCGGTCGAACTACCAAAGGAGAATAGGCTAAAAATTTTAGACCTACATAATTTACTTTTTTTATCGAACTAAAAGTTATTATATCGAACTAAAAGCTAGGATTTAAAGATTCTTCTCAGTCTAATTCACTGAAATTCCATCCAGTAGAACAGAAGAATTATAAATCTCCAAAATAATAGATAGGAATACCGCAAATAGAGCCATTGCAACACCCATCAAAGGGGTCGTTCCCCATCCAGGAGCTACTTTACCATATTCGGAATTCAATGGTTTCAATAACTTCCCTACAGTAGTGCTTCTTGGACCTGATCTAGAACTATCTTCAACAGTTTGTGTAGCCATAAATCTTATTTTGTATTCATTACGATCTGTTGACTTTGTATACCATTCCGTTGTAAATAAACGATCTTATCATAGATCCATTGTGGTCTTTCAATTCTATAATAATGGAAACAGCAACCCTAGTCGCCATCTTTATATCTGGGTTACTTGTAAGTTTTACTGGGTATGCTCTATATACTGCCTTTGGGCAACCCTCTCAACAACTAAGAGATCCGTTCGAGGAACACGGGGACTAGTTGACGTAATCAGCCTCCAAAAATTTGGAGGCTGATTACGTCAATGAAGATAATGAAAAATTATTTCATTTTTTAGTTGAAATTGTAGGTGGTTCCCGAAAAAAAATAGCGAAAAAAATTATCCCTAAAGTCGATACTAAGAGAAATGTATAAACCAATGCTTCCATAAATTTGATTGTGGTTTACAATTATAGCTTTCATACCTGTTTTGGTTTTGTTTACTTGGGAGTATCCCTACGGATAAATAAAGAATCAAAGAAACGGCAGCGATTTAAATCAAGATTTCTACAGTACCCTACCTATTAAATAAAATAGCAAACAGAAACTATAAGAAAAAAAGCAATGTTGCATCAGACTGTTTGTCTTTTTGTAGTTGGATCTCCAAGTTTTTGGAATGCCCCGAATTCTACTTGAGCATCCAAATCTGGATCAATACCAGCAAAAACATCTCTGAAAAGGGTTCGAGAACCATGCCAAATGTGTCCAAAGAAGAAAAGTAGAGCAAACGAAGCATGCCCAAAAGTAAACCAACCTCTTGGACTGCTACGAAAAACACCATCGGATTTCAAAGTAGCACGATCTAATTCAAAAATCTCACCCAATTGAGCCCGTCTAGCATATTTTTTCACAGTTGCGGGATCACTATAACTAACTCCGTTGAGTTCGCCACCATAAAACTCAACAGTTACACCTACTTGTTCGACACTATATTTAGACTCTGCCCTTCTAAATGGGACGTCGGCTCTAACAATTCCGTCTCCGTCTACCAAAACAACCGGAAAAGTTTCAAAAAAAGTAGGCATACGGCGTACAAAAAGTTCACGCCCTTCTTTATTTCTAAAGACGGGGTGTCCTAGCCATCCAACAGCTATTCCATCCCCATTGTCCATTGAACCCGCTCGGAATAACCCCCCCTTTGCTGGATTATTACCAATATAATCATAAAAAGCTAATTTTTCAGGAATTTTAGCCCAAGCTTCTGATAAACTTTGATTTTCAGCTAGTCCAGCACTAACTCTTCGATATATTTCTTGTTGAAAGTATCCCTGATCCCATTGATAACGAGTAGGACCAAATAATTCGATGGGAGTAGTTGCAGAACCATACCACATAGTTCCAGCAACAACAAAAGCTGCAAAAAAGACAGCAGCAATACTACTGGAAAGGACGGTTTCAATATTACCCATACGTAATCCTTTGTATAGACGTTGAGGCGGACGAACACTAAGATGGAATAAGCCCGCTAATATACCCAACGTCCCTGCTGCAATATGATGAGAGGCTATTCCTCCCGGAACAAAAGGGTCAAAACCCTCCACGCCCCACGCCGGATTTACGGGTTGGACCTTTCCGGTTAGTCCATACGGGTCGGATACCCATATTCCAGGACCGAATAATCCTGTTACATGAAATGCGCCAAAACCAAAGCAAGCCACTCCTGAAAGAAATAAATGAATTCCAAAAATCTTAGGCAAATCCAAAGAAGGTTTTCCTGTACGTTCATCACAAAAAATTTCTAGATCCCAATATACCCAATGCCAAATAGCTGCCAAGAAGCATAAGCCAGAAAACACGATATGTGCTGCGGCTACCCCTTCGTAACTCCAAAGACCCGGGTTCGTTATAGTCCCTCCTGTAATATTCCAACCGCCCCATGAGTTGGTTATTCCTAAACGAGTCATGAAAGGTATAACGAACATACCTTGTCTCCACATTGGATCAAGAACAGGGTCGGAGGGATCAAAAACAGCTAATTCATATAGAGCCATCGAACCGGCCCAACCAGCAACCAGAGCGGTATGCATTATATGAACAGAAAGCAAACGACCGGGATCATTCAATACAACAGTATGAACACGATACCAAGGCAAACCCATGGAAATACCCCTTTATCAACGAAAAATAGACACTATGTAACTTTATTGCATTGGAAAAAACTATGCTACGGACCCCCCCTTTTTAGGTAATTATTTCGGAGAAAGGATTAATATTTGTTCTATTCTGTTAGTAATAATGGAACAATTCGATTCATAGGAAAAAAGGGAAGCGGATCTATTCTATATCCGATAAGTACCAATACGCAATGGGGGTGAATCCTATTTTATATGAACCAAGATAGCTATTGTTGTTCATCATTCAGAAGCCCGTTCGTAAAAAATTTCCTTTACTTTTATTTTATATTTTATTTTAGCTTATTCAACTTATGTATTAAATATAATTAATTTATTATATTTTATTTTAGCTTATTCAACTTATGTATTAAATATGATTAATTTAAATATGATTAATAAAGTAGGAAAAAAAGGATAATATTATTAAAAAATGAAACCCCAGTCTTACGTTTCCACATCAAAGTTAAATAGAGAACTTCATTCTCTTTTTTTTCATTTCATGCCTATTGGCGTTCCAAAAGTACCTTTTCGAAGTCCTGGAGAAGGAGATACATCTTGGGTTGACATATAGTGCGACTTGTCAGATATATTGGGCTATATGGGACTTTCCCATTTTCTCCCTCGATCGAGATATCCTCTGTTTCGCCCAAAAAGATTGATTTAATTATCAAAAATTTGTAACGCGAAGCGCAAAAAATAAAATGGAATTAAATGCAGGGAGTATTTATATTGATATTAGATTATCAAAAAATTTTATGGTTTACGTGATCGGACTAATAAAATGAAGTATCCAGGCTCCGTTTAGCAAAAACCCAATTGATAATTAATATATAATATTTTTATAATTACTACTTGTTATGATATGCAAAATTATGATAAAAATTTATATTAAAAAATACAAAAAATTTAAACAGGGCGATCTAAAACTGTTGATCAAATCAAATAATATAATTCAAAATTTAGTGACTATTTGACAGAAGACATGTGAAAGAAATGAATTGAAAAAAAAAAGAAGGAGTAGTAAAAAAAAAGACGCGGTATTTGGTTCATTTGTCCTATATGTGCAAATAAAAATCGGGCAAATTTTTCCTTTTACTCGGGGTAGAGCATAAACCTAAAAAAAGTAATAAAAAAGGAAGAAGCCCGTTCAGGAACAAGAAAAAACCATCGCCATTTCAACTGAATCTCGATGAAAAAAAATATCAATGAATCAAGTTAGTCTGACAGGCTTAATCAATCGTTTTATTATAGGATTATAATATCTAATAAAAGGGGCAAAAACGTCTTTTTTCTTCTACTTTTAAAAAGGGAGCAAGCCCTCCCTTAAAAGTTAGAAAGAAAAGCCTTCTATGAAAAAAGGGGGGTTGGAATCGACACATTGATTTTTTCACAATTTTTATTGAACCGTATGCATCAAAAGGTGCCTGTACGGCTCCTAAGGAATAAAATTTTATCCTAATCAACCGACTTTATCGAGAAAGATTATTTTTTTTAGGCCAAGAAGTTGATACCGAAATCTCGAATCAACTTATTAGTCTTATGATATATCTCAGTATAGAAAAGGATACCAAAGATCTTTATTTGTTTATAAACTCTCCTGGCGGATGGGTAATATCTGGAATGGCTATTTATGATACTATGCAATTTGTTCGACCCGATGTACAGACAATATGCATGGGATTGGCCGCTTCAATAGCATCCTTTATCCTAGTCGGAGGGGCAATTACCAAACGTATAGCATTCCCTCACGCTTGGCGCCAATGAGTTTTTAAATTTTATAGAAAAAATACTATGCCTTCGCCACCGGAAATATGAATTAGTTAAGTAATAATAGCATGGCACTTCGAATTCGATATGAAATTTTTGAGAAAAAAATTAGATTATATATTGAAAGAGTAGTATGAGATAAGGAAGGGGTATTTCAAATGATATCTTACCTATTCGGGCACATCTCAGCGTCACAAACTTTGTTTTCACACCGGAAGCTTATTTACAAAATTTATATTAAAAAGACACTTTGGGATTGCTGAATCATAGACGAATAAAAAAAAATGATATATAAAGCAACGGAACCATCATAGTATTTTTTTAACTCCTACAAAAAAGAAGGCAAAAAAGAAGGATGGTAATTGGATCATTTATGGATCTGCGTATAATACAACCTATATTTTGTTTTCGTTCGCCGAAAAGAAGGGTAAAAAAACGTAAATTCCATTGTGGAGCCGTATGCAATGCACAAAAAAAGCCTGTACGGTTTTTCAAATTTCTCTGCTTTTTGGTTATCTCGCCTCGTTCTGCGAAATATAAGAACCTTTTCTATTATATCTATATCATCAGGGTAATGATCCATCAACCCGCTAGTTCATTTTATGAGGCACAAACGGGAGAATTTATCTTGGAAGCGGAAGAACTACTAAAACTTCGCGAAACCATCACAAGGGTTTATGTACAAAGAACGGGCAAACCTATATGGGTCGTATCCGAAGACATGGAAAGGGACGTTTTTATGTCAGCAACAGAAGCCCAAGCTCATGGAATTGTTGATCTTGTAGCGGTTCAATAAAAAATAGGAGCGATTTCATGCAAATCTACAATTTCTAATTTTATATCTTTTTAGATTAAAGGTGTAGTTTCATATTCTCTTCAATATAAAAAAATATATTGAAGAGAATCTTGAAGAGAAGTAATTCAGAATTAGCCGGTTAGAACCAATCTAAACCAGCCCATTATTTATATGATTCCGTATGCCAACTATTAAACAACTTATTAGAAATACAAGACAGCCAATCCGAAATGTCACGAAATCCCCAGCGCTTCGGGGATGCCCTCAGCGACGAGGAACATGTACTCGGGTGTATGTGCGACTCGTTTAGATCATAGACTGAGACACAAAAAGTAAATTATTTTTTAAATATCAAGGATCAGTACCTTTGAATAAAATATAATGTAGGAACTCGATTAATTATTTAAAAAAGCTAGATCGATCATATCTTCTATTGTGTCTGAAACTTATGGTTTACATTGGTGCAAATCCAATCAACTCCATTTTTTAGAAAACCCCCAATGATAACAAATGGTTATCCATTAAGCGGGGGAATTTACTTTTTTTATTAAAAAGATTCCACTCTTGAAAGAAAAGAACGGACTAACAGGGTCAATGACCAAATTAATTTTTAAAATGAAATACCGTTACTGTATAAAGTGGATCTCATTGTGAAAGACCTATTACTGGAATATTCATGGGGTAGAGCCAAAGAATGTGAATTGTACAAGTTACCAATAGTATTGATTAATTAAAAGAAGGAGCTCCGGTGTATAGAGAGGACCTCACCGTTTTAGAAGTAACCATATAAACGATGGAACCCACTATTTATCCATTTATATTTACTACTTTTTGTAGTTATTCTATTTTTTATATTAAGTATCAAAGGGCTATTTCTCCTTTCAAAGCAAAGGAAAATACCTAGCAAAAAAAATAGTGGTGGGGAAGGTTAGAGTAGCAAAAGCCATTGGAATTTTTTTTATACATTGGAATAATTCGTGTGGTTATTAATAGACTAGTAAAGGGGAAAAGAATAACTAAAAAAAGAATTAGTTATTCATCAAAGTTTGATTTATTCAATGACTAGAATTAAACGCGGATATATAGCTCGGAGGCGCAGAACAAAACTTCGTTTATTTGCATCCAGCTTTCGAGGGGCTCATTCACGACTTACACGAACTATGACTCAACAGAGAATAAGAGCTTTAGTTTCGGCTCATCGGGATAGGGGTAAAAGAAAAAGAGATTTTCGGCGTTTATGGATCACTCGAATAAATGCCGTAATTCACGAAACCGGGGTATTCTATAGTTATAACCGATTCATACACAATCTGTACAAGAAGCAATTACTTCTTAATCGGAAAATACTTGCACAAATAGCTCTATTAAATAGGAGTTGTCTTTATACGATTTCGAATGAGATCAAAAAATAAGGGGGTTGGAGGAAACCCACTAAAATATTTGAAATAGAGTTCTAAGGAGAATGAGCTCGGGAAGGTAGAGTAGAAATTAGTATTATAAAAAACAAAACGAGGGTATATAGTCGCTAAAAAAAGAGTTTTTATTTTCGACGATTCTTTTCTTTTTTTTTTTGAGAGACACAGACGTAACAATCAAATTTTGATTCTTGATTGGATTTTTCGAACAAAATATTAATCTCTTTTTTAATTCCTTCAGTTTGGAATTGTTATTCAATTGAAGAAAAAGTCTATTTTTTTCTGGTTCTAAGGCTAGTAGTTCTAGGGGTCGACTCACTTCTTTCAAATTGTTTCTGATTATTAAGAAAAGGTAACAAAGATAAAATACGAGCTTGTTTTATAGCAATAGTAATTAATCGTTGTTGTTTTAAAGTCACTCTATTCACCCGTCTAGATAATATTTTTCCTTGTTCACTAATAAATCGACTAATTAAACTCATGTTTCTATAATCAATTCGATCCCCCGATTGGATCGGGGGCAAACGCCTACGAAAAGATCGCTTGGATTTAGTAAAAAGTCGCTTAGATTTATTCATAATTTTTTTATTCCTTATCTCTAAAATCCTATTTTGATCGGATCAAAATAAAAACGATTTATATTTATATTCTATATTTATATTCTATATAGAATAGAGTTTCTATAATAGAATTAAGAATATAGGATTAGATTTATTTGTTTATATTTATATATATGTAAATATGTAATATATATATAGATACTATCATTATTCCTGTTCTTAAAATAACAGTTGACATACAAGCACTCAATTTTATCTATTTCTTGATTTCCCCGTGAATTGTATGTTTATAACAATAGGGACAGAATTTTCTCAATTCCAATCGACTGGGGGTGTTATGCCGATTCTTTTGAGTAATATATCTGGAAATTCCCGCCGATTCTTTCTTAATATCATTTCGAACACAACAGGTACATTCCAAAATAATTGTTACTCGAACATCTTTACCCTTGGCCATGAAACCTCCTTTGGATTTATGATTCACTCCAATCTTCTATTTTATTTTTAGGATCCAGAAAGAACAAGAACCAAAAAAATAGAAGCTGTTAACTAAAAAAAATTCGGAAATATTTTGTTGCAATGAATATTTTTTAGTAAGTAAATAAAAAAAAATAATAAGCAATACAATGATTTTTTGAAAACTATATTTAAAATCTTTGTACAGTATTTTTTTAAGTATCTCGTAGGATACTGTTTCCCTAGCAAGACCCTTTTTGTTCTATTAATAAATCTTGAACCCACGTTTTTATGACCTTTCGCCCCCACCTTTTTCTAATTAATTCTAAAAAAATTAGAAAAAGGTGGGGGGGGATAATTAGTCCCAGATCGTTGATTGTATCTCTAAATTTTTTCACCCTTTCTGATGTTAATAACTAGAATTAAAAAAAGGGAAATGTTAATGCATCTGGAAATAAACGATTAATCTCTATTAATAAACCTGCTAATGAAACGAACCATAAAGTACTTAGTACCGGCGCTACGGAAAGATATGTTTTTAGATCTCGCATTTGAAATCCTCCTTCTTTCTTCTTTATTGTATTACATTATATATAGTAATATATATAACTACAGATGTACATGTAATTAAGAAATTCTTGTATATGTAACCCCCCCCCCATTTTCAAAATTAGAATTGAAATATTGTCTACTAGAACGATCTTATAGATTCCATTTTCAAATGGAAACGCTTTTTATGTAAAATTTAAATTGATAGAATTTTCGTAAAAAAAGTAATTTTTAATTATATGTTTGTTATCTGATATTATAAAAAAAATAAGAAATAAATTTGATATACCGATAAAAAAGAAGAAGGATGTGGAAAACAAGGCAGGAATTCTCTACAATGACACTGTAAACCAATTGAAAGGGATGTAGCGCAGCTTGGTAGCGCGTTTGTTTTGGGTACAAAATGTCACGGGTTCAAATCCTGTCATCCCTACCTATTACTGCTCAGAAGAGCAGTAACGAGGGATCTATTTTAGATCTATCTTTTTTTAATAAAATTGGACATACATATAATTCTGAAATTTATGATATACTATGATTATGATATAGTATATACGTACAAAATATATTCGGGTTAAAGAATGTCCTCTTTATAGTTTATAGCCTTTTCGTTTTTTAGAAAAAACAAGAAAAGCGCTCTTAGTTCAGTTCGGTAGAACGTGGGTCTCCAAAACCCAATGTCGTAGGTTCAAATCCTACAGAGCGTGATTTAATTCTTGTTTATTAGATTGTGTCAAAATTCCACTGTTCGCAAATAATTGAGCAGCAATCTGAATTAGACCTCCCGCATATGAAAGCAAGAAGGAGGTCAGTAAAAAAAGAGATGTTAATTAATCAAAAGTCCAACTGATCACCACGCCTGTATTGTAAATAAGCCGTTACGAATAATCCAGCCAAAGTAATAGGAATTAGACCTAAGACGATTCCAAATAAAAAAACTTCAATCATTTCAATTTTCTTTTATTTTCATTTTTTAAAAGGAGAAAAGAGAGGTACTAGCTATTCCTAGCTCTTAATCTGTATTGCCGATGAATCTCAATGACCAAAATTGGGTAATTAACCCGGTAGGGAACTATCGAACATATGAAATACCACAGAACTCCTTTTTAGTAAAAAATCTTCATTCAATTAATTTCAAATAAGTCGTATTTTGCTTAGACCAATAAATAGAACCGAGGTTATAGTTAAAGCTGCTAGTAGAAAACCGAAATAACTAGTTATAGTAGGCATGAAGGGACTCAATAAAATATGTTTTTTTATACATATGTTTCTAAAGTACTTCCCTAAGTTTCAATTTAAAAAAAATTTTAAGAGATATAGATAGATAAAAATACTAGTTACAAGAATAAAAAAAATTCAATTGAAAATTTGTGAATTATCAATCATTATAGTATAGGTGGTATGAACAAAAAAAGAGAAAAAGAACGCAATCCATCGTCTTTGGCATTTGCACCATCTCAGGATTCAGAATTCACGTAACTGATTCATTGAAAAACTCTTTAAGAAATTAATCATAAAAAAAATAATATATATAAAAGAACTCTATTATCTAACTTCAGTCAAAACATATAACTTTTTTTGAATGAATATGTAAAAATTTGAAAATAAGTTGTTTTATTCTTTTTTTTAAGTGACCTTAGAACTTAGAATACGCCCCCTTATACTTTAAGTTCAAATTAAAATTACTTAAATTTTAA